AACGATTGGTGTTGTTTGTTGTTTGTTGTTTGTTGTTTGTTGTTTGTTGTTTGTTGTTTGTTGTTTGTTGTTTGTTGTTTGTTGTTTGTTGTTTGTTGTTTGTTGTTTGTTGTTTGTTGTTTGTTGTTTGTTGTTTGTTGTTTGTTAGTTAGGGATATTTCTTTAATAGTTTTGGTGCTTGCGCGCCGGCGTGTGCGTGTGTGTTGGTTTCTTTCTTTTGTTAATGCAATTTCAGCGGTAATGTTATGTAAAAAAAGTGTGAATAAAATTCGTGACTAGCATACGATAGGTATTTGGTTGAAAAGTCTCTAGTGTTGGTTGAAAAGTTAGAGGAAGTGTAAAGGTAAGAAAACATGTCCAACAAGCATTCACTAAATAGCCACATAAGTTAGAGCTTGCGGGGATACCATAACCAAATGTAACAGCAAGTGCATCAGTGTCAAAATGATTCCCCATATACGCAAACCGTCTCATTCAGTAATTCTTGCGGGCCAAAATTAGGACGCAACGCAGTGTATGCTCAGGTCTTAGATTGTTATTTCCCGCCGCACTGGAAGGGTGACCTGTGAAGACGCCCCAAAAAAAAAGGGAACCAAAAGTGCTAAGGCTATCCAGATGCCGCGATCACGGGTGAGATGCTAATATATAGCCTACCAGATGTTTCTGTGAAGAGCAAGTTGAGAGGATGAATCAAGGGATGGCCCTGATATAGGAACCAGAGGCGCAAAAGTGCAAGTAGTGCTAGGGGTGTAGGGGGAAAGAATGGTCCTGAAGCTGGTCGTGTAGGGTCTTATATGCGGCGGGTTGCTGATTTCACGTGAGAAGAACGATTAATAGATAACCTGGTCCTTCAGACGCAGGCACTACGAGAAGGGATGGCATGACTTGTCCGGATACCATTAATATTGTGTGTTCAGGCACTGTCGTATCCAGGAAATTGGAGTAGGTATAAGCTAACATTTAACTGGTTTTAGTACTTAGGGTTAGTGACTTTGTCCGTAGATCATTAATTAGGTTATCCTTGTGGGAGAGATGGTCTGTTGGTTTGATATATCCGAGTGTAAGTTTTAATGGACATGCTGCATACATTATAATGCTTATAGTACATACATTGTTATGTGCGTAGTACATGGATTAAATATGTTTTCCTAGCATGGATGTAATGTATATGGGGTGAGTACATTAATGTGAAACCATACATGAGGTAGGGTAATTTGTTATGGGGGGGTAGGGGGGGAAGCCCTTTTTAATGTATTTCCAGTGTTTCTGTGGTTGAGATAGTTTCAACGATGGCTTTTCAAGCCATAGACCTTGGAGAAAAGCCAAGCAGAAACTGCTGATGACTTATTTTGTGCTTTTTCTAGGGGTATGTTTTGTTTTAGGGGGGTTGGCAGTAGCATCTAATCCTTCTCCATATTATGGGGTGGTTGGCTTGGTGTTAGCATCTGTCATGGGTTGCGGGTGGTTGTTAAGTTTGGGGGTTTCTTTTGTATCTTTGGTACTGTTTATGGTCTATTTAGGCGGAATGTTGGTGGTATTTGTGTACTCTGTGTCTTTGGCGGCCGACCCTTTTCCGGAAGCTTGGGGGGATCGGCGTGTAGTAGGGTATGGGGCGGGGCTGGTTTTAGTACTTGTTGTGGGTGTGGGGGTTGTAGGAGTTGTAGGGGGTTGGGAGTGGGGAGTAGTCACTGTTGATAGTGTGGGGTTGTTTTCAATTCGGTTGGATTTTAGTGGTGCAGCAATATTTTATTCGCGCGGGGCCGGAATGTTTTTAGTGGCTGGGTGGGGGTTGTTGTTGACTTTGTTTGTTGTGTTAGAGCTTGTACGAGGGTTGTCTCGCGGGGCAATTCGGGCGGTGTAGGAGGGGGGGGGGGTCAGAGAATAGTTTAGTGTAAAATACCAGCTTTGGGAGCTGGGGATAGAGGTTTAAGTCCTCTTTTTCTGAGGTGTTTTGGTGGGGAGGGGGGGTTGATGTGGTTTAAACTCTAAGAAGGGGTGTAGTCTTCATTCTTTGGCTTACAAGGCCAATGTTTTTATAAACTATTAGAGTATTTTTGATGGAGTATTTTGTTTTCTAGGGCCCCGAGGATGGGGAAGAGGATAAGGAGGATGGTGAAGTAGGTGAGGGAGGCCAGTTGGCCGATGATGATGAATGGGTGTTCTACTGGTTGGCTGCCTACTCATGTTAGGATGAGGAGGTTGGCTGCTAGTGTTCAGAATAGGAGTTGGGAGAGTGGGCGAAAGGTTATTGTACGTTGTTTAGATTTATGGAGGAAAGGTATTAGGAATAGGATTAGTACGGAGGCAGCTAGGGCTAGTACTCCTCCTAGTTTGTTAGGGATTGAGCGGAGAATGGCATAGGCGAATAGGAAATACCATTCTGGCTTGATATGAGGTGGTGTAACTAGAGGGTTTGCGGGTGTGAAGTTTTCTGGGTCTCCTAATAAATTAGGTGAGAATAGGGCTAGGGTTGTTAGGGGGAGGAATATAAGCATGAATCCTAGGACATCTTTTAGGGTGAAGTAGGGATGGAATGGGATTTTGTCACAGCTTGATACGATGCCTAAGGGGTTGTTTGAACCTGGTTTGGGATTCGAGTTTGTGTAGGAGAATTTAGTTGGAATTTTAGTGGAAGTTTTTGTGATGTTATGACGAAGATATGAAAGATGGCAAAGGTTAGCTTTGTTAATGCAATTTCAGCGGTAATGTTATGTAAAAAAAGTGTGAATAAAATTCGTGACTAGCATACGATAGGTATTTGGTTGAAAAGTCTCTAGTGTTGGTTGAAAAGTTAGAGGAAGTGTAAAGGTAAGAAAACATGTCCAACAAGCATTCACTAAATAGCCACATAAGTTAGAGCTTGCGGGGATACCATAACCAAATGTAACAGCAAGTGCATCAGTGTCAAAATGATTCCCCATATACGCAAACCGTCTCATTCAGTAATTCTTGCGGGCCAAAATTAGGACGCAACGCAGTGTATGCTCAGGTCTTAGATTGTTATTTCCCGCCGCACTGGAAGGGTGACCTGTGAAGACGCCCCAAAAAAAAAGGGAACCAAAAGTGCTAAGGCTATCCAGATGCCGCGATCACGGGTGAGATGCTAATATATAGCCTACCAGATGTTTCTGTGAAGAGCAAGTTGAGAGGATGAATCAAGGGATGGCCCTGATATAGGAACCAGAGGCGCAAAAGTGCAAGTAGTGCTAGGGGTGTAGGGGGAAAGAATGGTCCTGAAGCTGGTCGTGTAGGGTCTTATATGCGGCGGGTTGCTGATTTCACGTGAGAAGAACGATTAATAGATAACCTGGTCCTTCAGACGCAGGCACTACGAGAAGGGATGGCATGGCTTGTCCGGATACCATTAATATTGTGTGTTCAGGCACTGTCGTATCCAGGAAATTGGAGTAGGTATAAGCTAACATTTAACTGGTTTTAGTACTTAGGGTTAGTGACTTTGTCCGTAGATCATTAATTAGGTTATCCTTGTGGGAGGAGTGTGGTGAGGGTGATGGTTATCCGGAAAAATGTTGATGTACATAGTACATGCATTGAATGTGTTTTCCTAGCATGAATGTAATGTATATGGGGTAAATATATTAATGCACAGTAATACATAGGTAGAATTAATTTGTTATGGGGGGGTAGGGGGGGAAGCCCTTTTTAATGTATTTCCAGTGTTTCTGTGGTTGAGATAGTTTCAACGATGGCTTTTCAAGCCATAGACCTTGGAGAAAAGCCAAGCAGAAACTGCTGATGACTTATTTTGTGCTTTTTCTAGGGGTATGTTTTGTTTTAGGGGGGTTGGCAGTAGCATCTAATCCTTCTCCATATTATGGGGTGGTTGGCTTGGTGTTAGCATCTGTCATGGGTTGCGGGTGGTTGTTAAGTTTGGGGGTTTCTTTTGTATCTTTGGTACTGTTTATGGTCTATTTAGGCGGAATGTTGGTGGTATTTGTGTACTCTGTGTCTTTGGCGGCCGACCCTTTTCCGGAAGCTTGGGGGGATCGGCGTGTAGTAGGGTATGGGGCGGGGCTGGTTTTAGTACTTGTTGTGGGTGTGGGGGTTGTAGGAGTTGTAGGGGGTTGGGAGTGGGGAGTAGTCACTGTTGATAGTGTGGGGTTGTTTTCAATTCGGTTGGATTTTAGTGGTGCAGCAATATTTTATTCGCGCGGGGCCGGAATGTTTTTAGTGGCTGGGTGGGGGTTGTTGTTGACTTTGTTTGTTGTGTTAGAGCTTGTACGAGGGTTGTCTCGCGGGGCAATTCGGGCGGTGTAGGAGGGGGGGGGGGTCAGAGAATAGTTTAGTGTAAAATACCAGCTTTGGGAGCTGGGGATAGAGGTTTAAGTCCTCTTTTTCTGAGGTGTTTTGGTGGGGAGGGGGGGTTGATGTGGTTTAAACTCTAAGAAGGGGTGTAGTCTTCATTCTTTGGCTTACAAGGCCAATGTTTTTATAAACTATTAGAGTATTTTTGATGGAGTATTTTGTTTTCTAGGGCCCCGAGGATGGGGAAGAGGATAAGGAGGATGGTGAAGTAGGTGAGGGAGGCCAGTTGGCCGATGATGATGAATGGGTGTTCTACTGGTTGGCTGCCTACTCATGTTAGGATGAGGAGGTTGGCTGCTAGTGTTCAGAATAGGAGTTGGGAGAGTGGGCGAAAGGTTATTGTACGTTGTTTAGATTTATGGAGGAAAGGTATTAGGAATAGGATTAGTACGGAGGCAGCTAGGGCTAGTACTCCTCCTAGTTTGTTAGGGATTGAGCGGAGAATGGCATAGGCGAATAGGAAATACCATTCTGGCTTGATATGAGGTGGTGTAACTAGAGGGTTTGCGGGTGTGAAGTTTTCTGGGTCTCCTAATAAATTAGGTGAGAATAGGGCTAGGGTTGTTAGGGGGAGGAATATAAGCATGAATCCTAGGACATCTTTTAGGGTGAAGTAGGGATGGAATGGGATTTTGTCACAGCTTGATACGATGCCTAAGGGGTTGTTTGAACCTGATTCGTGCAGGAAGGTGAGGTGGATTAAGGTGAGGCCTGCAATTGCGAAGGGGAGGAGGAAGTGTAAGGCAAAGAATCGGGTCAGAGTGGGGTTGTCTACTGAGAATCCTCCTCATGCTCATTCTACAAGGGTTTGGCCGATGTAAGGGATAGCTGAGAATAGGTTAGTAATTACTGTGGCACCTCAGAATGATATTTGTCCTCATGGTAGGACGTAGCCCACAAAGGCAGTTGCTATGAGGGTGAGTAGGAGGATGACACCTGTGTTTCATGTTTCTTTGTATAGGTATGAGCCATAGTAGAGTCCTCGTCCGATATGTAGGTAGATACAGATGAAAAAGAATGAAGCTCCGTTTGCATGCAGGTTGCGGATTAGTCAGCCATATTGTACGTTTCGACATGTGTGGGCGACAGATGAAAAGGCTAGTGTTGTGTCTGCAGTGTAATGTATGGCTAGTAATAGGCCGGTTAGGATTTGGGTCATTAGGCAGATACCTAGTAGGGATCCGAAGTTTCATCAGGCAGAGATGTTTGAGGGGGTAGGTAAGTCGATCAGGGAGTTGTTGATTACTTTTAGTAGGGGGTGTGATTTTCGGATGTTAGGGGCCATTAGTTTTGGTTCTGTGTGTTGATAGGATAATGAGAATGGATAGGGCGAAGGATCCAAGGTAGGTTTTGATTAATCCGGTGTGGAGGGTAGTTGAGGTTTTGGTTGCTAGGAGTTGTAGATCAGCAAGTCCCTCAGGGCCTATTTTTTTGTATCAAGATAGGTCAATTAGGTGTGAGGCAATTTTTTGTCCGTTGTTTAGAAGTTTTGTGGAGGTAAGGCGGTGTGTTAATGGGTTGAAGTACCCTAATGTAGATGAGAAGTTTAGGAGGGGGTTTTGTTTTGGTTGGGTTAGAGTGTGTGTTATGCTTAAGAGCTCTAGGGCTAGGATTGCTCCTAGGATTGTGGCGATGATTGCTGCAGTTTTTGTGAGTGTGGGCATGGTTATGGGGGGAGTTTTTGTGGGGATGGTGTATGATGTGATGAATAGGCCGGCTAGAATGCTGCCTAGAGCAAGGCGGGTGATTGGGTTGATGATCGTTGGGTTGTTTTCGTTTATGGGGGTGATTGTTGGGGTGCGGGTGAATCCTGTTTGGACTATTAGGGTTATGCGCAGGCTGTAGGTTGCAGTGAATGAGGTGGCTAAGAGTGTTAGTAGTAGCGCTCAGGTGTTTAGGTAAGAGGTGTTTAAGCTCTCAATGATGAGGTCTTTCGAGTAGAAGCCCGCTAGGAATGGGGTCCCCGTTAGGGCTAGATTGCCGATGGTTAGGCATGAGGTTGTTGTTGGGAGTGTTTTTTGTAGTCCTCCTATTTTTCGAATGTCTTGCTCTCCGTTGAGGTTGTGGATGATTGAACCTGAGCAGAGGAATAATATGGCTTTGAAGAATGCGTGTATTGAGATGTGAAGAAAGGCTAATTGTGGAAGGTTTAGTCCGATGGTAACTATTATTAGTCCTAGTTGGCTAGAGGTTGAGAAGGCAATGATTTTTTTGATGTCATTTTGTGTGAGTGCACATGTGGCAGCGAATAGTGTGGACAGAGCCCCTAAGCATAAGCAGGAGGTGAGGGCAGTTTGGTTGTTGGAGAGTATAGGGTGAGTGCGGATGAGTAGGAAAATTCCGGCAACAACTATTGTGCTGGAGTGGAGCAGGGCGGAAACTGGGGTTGGGCCTTCTATGGCGGCTGGTAATCATGGGTGGAGGCCAAATTGGGCTGATTTTCCTGTGGCGGCTAAGATAAGGCCGAGTAGGGGGAGAGTTGGAGTTTGGGTAGGGGAGAAGGCTTGTTGAATTTCTCAGGTGTTTATGGTTGTGGCAAGTCATGCCATGCTTAGGATGAGGCCAATGTCACCGATTCGGTTGTAGAGTACGGCCTGGAGTGCTGCTGTGTTGGCTTCTGCCCGGCCTTGTCATCAGCCAATTAGTAGAAAGGATATGATTCCAACTCCTTCTCAGCCGATGAATAATAGGAATATGTTGTTGGCGATGGTTAATGTTAGTATGGCGATTAAGAAGGTTAGGAGGTATGAAAAGAATTTTGTGATGTATGGTTCTGAGGCTATGTATCATGTTGCGAATTGGAGGATGGATCATGTTACAAAGAGTGCGATGGGGAAAAATAGTAGGGAGTATTGGTCTATTTTGAAGCTAAGTGGGATTTTAAAGTTTGTGGTGAATTTTCATTCCCAGTGGGTAGTGATGCTTTCTATGCCTGAGTGCATGAAGAGTATCATTGGTACTAGGCTGACTAGGAAGGCAACTTTGACGGTGTGTGTGATAGTGGTGGGTGAGTTTTGGAAGGTTTTTGATAGTAGGGGTAGTAGTATTGGTGCAAGGATGATTGTTAGTGTGAGGAGTATGGAGGTGTTGAGGAGTAGTGCGGTCTCCATTACTTTTACTTGGACTTGCACCAAGATAGATGGCTCCTAAGACCAGTGGATTACTTTTATCCTTTAAAAGTAAGGGGGCTGAGGTTTTAGACTCAGATGCAAGAGTTAGCAGTTCCTGCTGGTTGTAACCTCCCCTCGGCAGGTAAGAAGAGTTTAACTTCTATTTTTAGAATCACAATCTAATGTTTGGGTTAAAACTATACTTGCATAAGGGGGCGCCGGAAATTAGTTCTGGTTTTAGGATTAGTAGGAGTAGGGGGATAATGTGGAGAGCTATTAGGAGATGTTCTCGTGTGTTTGAGTTTTGAATGTGGGTGATGTGGGTTGGTAGGGTTCCTCGCTGGGTTATTAGTAATATGAATAGTGTGTATGAGGCAGTTAATAGGGTTGCGACGCCGGTTAGGATAATTGTGAGGGTAGATCAGTTGAATAGGGCGACTATAATGGTTAGTTCAGCTATTAGGTTTGTGGTTGGCGGGAGGGCTATGTTTGTAAGGTTGGCTAGAAGTCATCAGGTGGCTATAAGGGGTAAAAGAGGCTGCAGGCCTCGTGTTAGGATAAGAATTCGGCTGTGTGTGCGTTCATAGTTTGTGTTAGCTAGGCAGAATAGTATTGAGGATGTTAGTCCGTGGGAGATTATGAGGATTATTGCCCCTGAAAATGATCAGTGGGTTTGGATTATGCTTGCGGCGATGACTAGGCCTATGTGGCTGACGGATGAGTAGGCAATGAGTGATTTAAGGTCGGTTTGGCGTAAGCAGATTGAGCTGGTTATTAGTGCACCTCATAGGGCTAGTGTGAGGAATGGGTAGTATAGGTGAGTTGAAAGAGGACTTATTAGGAGTGTAATGCGCATAATGCCATACCCGCCTAGTTTTAAGAGTAGGGCGGCAAGTAGTATGGATCCAGCAATTGGGGCTTCTACATGGGCTTTGGGTAATCATAGGTGTAGGCCATATAGGGGGGCTTTTACTATGAATGCTGTTAGGAGAGCTAGTCCTGATAGGAGGCCGGTTCAGGAGCTGGTGAGTGTGGGGGGAACCAGTTTTAGTATAGTGAGATGTAAGGTGCCAGTTTGGGTGTGTAGGTATAGGATTGTGACTAGTAGTGGCAGGGAGCTGATGAGTGTATAGAATAGGAGGTAAATGCCAGCACTTAGGCGTTCTGGTTGGTTTCCTCATCGTGTAATAAGGATTAGGGTGGGGATTAGGGTTGCTTCAAATGAGATATAGAATAATATTAATTCTGTGGTTGAGAAAGCTAGAATAAGGAACGGTTGGACTGCGATTAGGGCTGCGGTAAAGATTCGCTTTCGGGTTGATGGTTCATGTTGGAGGTGGTTCTGGCTTGCTATGATTATGAGCGGGAGTAGTCAGCAGGATAGTACTAGTAAAGGTGCTGAGATTTGGTCAATGCCAGCTCATTGTGACAAGTTTTTGTGGGGGAAGTATGTTGGGAGAAGTCATTGTAAGCTGAGGGTAGCGATTAGGAGGCTGTGGGTGGTGGTGTTAGTTCATAGAGATTTTTGGGGGGATAGAAGGGCTGTAGGAAGGAGTATGATTATTGGGAGGATGATTTTTAGCATTGCAGGAGGTTTAGGTTGTGTAAGTGGTCGGAGCCGTGGGTCCGTGTGGATGCTACTAGTATTGCTAGGCCTGTGCCCGCTTCGCAGGCGGAGAATGTTAGCATGAGTATGGGTATTAGGGTAAATGATGTTGCTTGGTTTTCGACGGGTCAAGTGGATAGGGCAATGTATATGGATAGTATTATGCTTTCTAGACATAGTAGGGCAGAGACTAGGTGGGTTCGGTGGAAGGCTAGCCCTAAGCTGCTTAGGGTAAAGGCTGAGTAGAAGCTTAGGTGTAGGAGGGACATAAAGAAAGTCATAGGGTTGGACTATGGTTTGTTGAGTCGAAGTCAACTGTCTTGGTTAGACTAACTTTCTGTGTTTATTCTGCCCATTCTAGTCCTCCTTGTATTCACTCATAAATTAGTCCGAGTGTGAGGAGGAGAAGGAGGGCGGATGCTCAGATTAGGGTGGTAGTGGGAGATTGGAGTTGAATTGCCCACGGGAGTGGGAGTAGAAGTGCAATTTCTAGGTCGAATAGCAGGAATAGGATTGCTACTGAGGAAGAATCGAATTGAGAACGGAAGGCGGGCGGACCCGAGTGGGTCGAAGCCGCATTCGTAGGGGGATAGTTTTTCTGAGTCTGGGTTTGTTTGGGCCAATCAGAAGTTTAATGTGGTTAGGAGGGCGGCTAGGATAAGAGATAGGGTGAATATAAATGTGATTATGTTGATTGCTCTTCTCTGGGGTTATACCAGATTTTAGAGATTGGAAGTCAATTGTAATTAATATACTAGAAGAGCAGGATCCTCATCAGTAGATGGTTATATAGAGGAATAATCAGATGACGTCTACGAAGTGTCAGTATCAGGCTGCTGCTTCGAATCCGAAATGGTGGTTTGATGTAAAGTGGAACTTGATTAGTCGTAGGAGGCAGATTGATAGAAAGGAGGATCCGATGATTACGTGGAGGCCGTGGAATCCTGTAGCGACGAAGAAGGTTGAGCCATATACGCCATCAGCGATTGAGAATGGGGCTTCATAGTACTCTGTTGCTTGGAGGGCTGTAAAGTAGAGTCCAAGTAGGACTGTGAGGGTGAGTGCATGAATTGCTTGTTTTCGGTTACTTTCTGTGATGCTATGGTGTGCTCACGTTACGGTGACTCCTGAGGCTAGGAGAATGGCTGTGTTTAATAGAGGTACTTCTAGGGGGTTGAGGGGGTGGATTCCTGTTGGAGGTCACTGTCCACCTAGCTCTGGGGTAGGGGCCAGGCTAGAGTGGAAGAACGCTCAGAAAAAACCTAGGAAGAAGAATGCTTCGGAGGTGATGAACAGGATTATTCCGTATCGTAAGCCTTTTTGGACCGTGGGTGTGTGGTGGCCTTGGAAGGTGCTTTCTCGTACGATGTCTCGTCACCATTGGATTATGACTAGAATTATGGAGAGTAAGCCTAGAGCTAAGAGCTGTGAGGAATTATAGTGGAATCATATGATTAGTCCAGAGGTGGTAAGGAGGGCGGCGGCCGCCCCGAAGATGGGTCAGGGGCTTGGGTCTACTATGTGGTATGAGTGTGCTTGGTGGGCCATTAAACATTTTCTTGTAAGTAGAGGCTTAGTAGGAGGACGAAGACGTAGGCTTGGATTATGGCTACTGCTACCTCTAAGATGGTGAGAAGGAATAGGATTAGTGCAGTCAGGATGGACACTGTTGGTATGATGGGGAGTAGGGCTGTGGTGGCTGTGGAGATGAGTTGGATAAGCAGGTGTCCGGCTGTGAGGTTTGCTGTGAGACGGACCCCTAGGGCTAATGGGCGGATGAGTAGGCTGGTGGTTTCGATTAAGATTAAGGCAGGGATTAGAAGTGTGGGGGTGCCTTCGGGTAAGAGGTGTCCTAGGGAGATTGAGGGTTGGTTTCGTAGGCCCGTAAGTAATGTAGCAAGTCAGAGAGGGAAGGCAAGGGCTATGTTTATTGATAGTTGGGTAGTCGGGGTGAATGTGTAGGGTAGTAGGCCTAGTAGGTTGATTGTAAGTAGAAGCATTATTAGTGATGTTAAGATTAGGGCTCATTTGTGGCCTTTTTTGTTTAGCGGGATTATTAGTTGTTTTGTGATCAGGTGAAAGAATCATAGTTGAAGTGTGGAGAGGCGATTGGTGATTCATCGATTGCTGAGGGTTGGAATGAGTAGGGCAGGGAAGAGTATTGAGAGTAGAATTAGTGGAATTCCTAGGAGACAGGGGCTTGTGAATTGGTCGAAGAAGCTTAGGTTCATGGTCAGGTTCAGGGGGTTGTTTTGGTGGTTGTGGGAGTTTTATTAGTGGAGGGAGAGTTAGTAGGGGTGAATGATAGGAGCTTGGGTTGGATAATTAAGGAAAAAGTTAACCATGATGTCAGCATGATGAAGAATCATGGGTTAGGGTTGAGTTGTGGCATGTCATTAAGGAGGAGTTAGGGGTCCTCTTTCTCTAGCTTAAAAGGCTAGTGCTGATACATAGCTTCTTAATGATTAGGATGATAGTAGTGAGGATCACTTTTCAAAGTGAGTGAGAGGGGTAGATTCCACTACAATTGGCATATAGCTATGGTTAGCTCCACAGATTTCTGAGCATTGGCCATAGAAGATCCCAGGGCGAGTGGTGATGAATGATGTTTGGTTTAGTCGTCCTGGGATTGCATCAGTTTTAACTCCTAGGGTGGGGATGGCTCAAGAGTGAAGGACGTCCCCGGCAGTAACGATAATGCGGATGGGGGATTCTATGGGTACAACAACGCGATGGTCTACTTCTAATAGTCGGAAGTGTCCTGGTGAGAGTTCGGTAGTGGGGATTATGTATGAGTCGAATGTTAGGTCTTTGAAGTCTGTGTACTCGTAGGTTCAGTACCATTGGTGTCCGATGGCTTTTAAGGTTAGGTCGGGCTCGTCAATTTCATCCATTATGTATAGGATTTGTAGGGAGGGCAGGGCGAGTAAGATGAGGACAATAGCTGGTAGGATTGTTCAGACTAGTTCGACTTCTTGTGCATCGACGGTGTTTGAGGATAGTTTTTCTATTAGTATGAGTGTCAGGAGGTAGAGGACTAAGCTGCAAATTGCTAGGGCAACCATTAGGGCGTGGTCGTGGAATTCAACGAGCTCTTCTATAATGGGAGATGAAGCATCTTGGAATCCGAATTGTGAGTTGTTAGCCATAATGGGATGTACAGGACTTTCACCTGTGATTTAGTCTTGACAAGGCTATGTAATGGGTTTACTAACATCTCATGAGAAAGAAGCATAAGCGGCTTAGATGCGGTTGGCTTGAAACCAGCATATGGAGGTTCGATTCCTTCCTTTCTTGTACTTGGACGAAGGCTGGTTCTTCAAAGGTGTGGTATGGAGGAGGGCAACCGTGGATTCATTCGATGTTTGTGGCGATTAGTTCTGGTTGCAGGACTTTTCGTTTTGAGGCAAAGGCTTCTCAGATGATGAATATTAATATGATTACGGCTGTCATCGAGATTAGTGAGCCGATGGATGATATTGTGTTTCATAGGGTATATGCATCTGGGTAGTCTGAGTATCGTCGTGGCATGCCGGCTAGGCCTAAGAAGTGCTGTGGGAAGAAGGTTAAATTGACACCTGTGAATATAACTCCGAAGTGGGCCTTAGCTCATGTGGGGTGGAGGGTGTACCCTGTGAAAAGTGGGAATCAGTGGGTGAATCCTGCTAGGATAGCAAAGACGGCCCCCATTGAGAGGACATAATGGAAGTGGGCAACTACATAGTATGTGTCATGTAGGGCAATATCTAGTGAGGAGTTTGCTAGGACGATGCCTGTTAGGCCTCCGATGGTGAAGAGGAAGATGAAGCCAAGGGCTCATAGAATTGGTGGGTCTCATTTGATGGTTCCTCCGTGCAGTGTGGCCAGTCAACTGAAGACTTTAATGCCAGTTGGGATGGCGATGATTATAGTGGCAGACGTGAAGTATGCTCGGGTGTCTACATCTATTCCTACTGTAAATATGTGGTGGGCTCATACAATAAAGCCTAGGAATCCGATGGACAGCATGGCTCATACTATTCCTATATAGCCGAATGGTTCTTTTTTGCCAGCATAGTATGTTACTACGTGTGAGATGATTCCAAAGCCTGGTAGAATCAGGATATAGACTTCTGGGTGGCCGAAGAATCAGAAGAGGTGCTGATATAGGACCGGATCACCTCCTCCGGCAGGGTCAAAGAATGTGGTGTTTAGGTTTCGGTCTGTTAACAGTATAGTGATTCCAGCAGCAAGGACTGGAAGTGAGAGGAGTAGTAGTACTGCAGTAATGAGGACGGATCATACGAATAGGGGGGTTTGGTATTGTGAGAGGGCTGGGGGTTTTATGTTGATAGCGGTTGTAATAAAGTTGATTGCACCTAAGATGGACGATACCCCAGCTAGGTGAAGGGAGAAAATGGCTAGGTCTACCGATGCCCCGGCGTGGGCAAGGTTGCCAGCTAGTGGGGGGTATACGGTTCATCCTGTGCCCGCTCCAGCTTCTACTGTAGAAGAGGCTAGTAGGAGTAGGAAGGATGGGGGAAGTAGCCAGAAGCTTATGTTGTTTATTCGTGGGAATGCCATGTCGGGGGCGCCGATTATAAGTGGGACTAATCAGTTTCCAAATCCTCCAATTATGATGGGTATTACTATGAAGAAAATTATCACGAAGGCATGGGCAGTGACAATTACGTTATAGATTTGGTCGTCTCCTAAGAGGGTTCCGGGTTGTCCGAGCTCGGCCCGAATTAGTAGACTAAGGGCAGTGCCAGCTATGCCAGCTCATGCGCCGAAAATTAAGTATAGGGTACCGATGTCTTTGTGATTGGTTGAGAATAATCATCGATTGATGAATGTCATAGGTAAGGTAAGATGGCTGAGTGTTGTAAGCGTTAGGCTGTAGTCCTTTTTACAGAGGTTTAATTCCTCTTCTTATCGGCTCTGTAGTGAAGTTCATGTTGAGTTGCAAGCTCATTGATGTACATTAAGAGTGTACCAGAGTCTGATGGTTCTGTAGGCAGAAGCTCGTTGGTTTGGGCGTCTAGCTGTTAACTAGAATTTTGTGGGATCGAGGCCCATCTGCCTAGGCGAGGCCCTAGCTTAATTAGAGCATCTGGGTTGCATTCAGAAGATGCAGGTTAGTACCCTGCGGGTCTTAGCAGAAACTAAGAGGGTTTAACTCTTGTTTAAGGCTTTGAAGGCCTTCGGTTTGGGGGTTATCCTAAGTTTCTAGATGGTGGTTAAGATTATAGGGGATAGGGGTAGGAGTGAGATTGATAGGGAGGTGAGGGTGGCAGTTAGGGTACTTGTTGACATGTTAGTGTGTCACTGTTTTATGTGGTTAGTGGAGTTTGGTGGGAGTGTGATTGTCGAGTAGTATGCAAGGCGAAGGTAGAAGAATAATCCAAGTAATGAGAGGAGGGCGATAATTGTGGCTGTTGTGGTTATTTCTTGTTTAGTGAGTTCTTGGATAATAAGTCATTTGGGCAGGAAGCCTGTTAGTGGGGGGAGTCCTGCCAGAGAGAGTAGGGCTAGTATGAGGGTTGCGCTTAGTGTGGGGGTTTTTGTTCACGCAGTTATTACTATCGGTAGGTTTAGGGCTTTGGTTGTGTTTAGAGTGAGAAATACGGTGGCAGTTATTAGGGAGTACAGGTAGAAAGTTAATAGGGTGAGTTTAGGGTTGTAAATGATGATGGCGGCTATTCAGCCCAAATGGGAGATGGACGAGAAGGCAAGAATTTTTCGTACTTGTGTTTGGTTTAATCCTATTCAGCCCCCTAAGGCTGTTGAGGCGATGGCTATGATGGTTAGTAGTGTTGGGTTGAGCGAGTGGGATGTCAGGAAGAGAAGGGTGATTGGGGGGAATTTCATTATTGTTGATAGTAGTAGGGCGGTGATTAGGGATGAGCCTTGAAGTACTTCAGGAAATCAGAAGTGGAAGGGCACTAGTCCTAGTTTTATTGCAATTGCTGTTGTTAGTAGGAGGGATGATGTTGGGTGAGTTAATTGAGTAATGTCCCACTGCCCTGTGGCTCATGCATTAGACATGCTCGAGAAAAGAACAAGTGCCGAGGCGGCCGCTTGTACTAGGAAGTATTTAATTGCAGCTTCAATAGCTCGTGGGTGGTGAGGTTTTGAGATAAGGGGAATAATAGCGAGAGTGTTGATTTCTAACCCAGCTCAAGCTATTACTCAGTGGTTGCTTGAAATTGTAATGGTTGTCCCTAGAAGTAGACTTAAGGAGGAGAGTAGTTTTGCGTGTGGGTTCATTAGTAGGGGAAGGGGTTGAACCATCATTTTCGGGGTATGGGCCCGATAGCTTTATTAGCTGACCTTACTAGGAAATAATATAAAGGAAGTATGAAGGGTTTTGATCTCTTCTGTGTAGGTTCGATTCCTACTTTTCTAAGGTTTTAGGAAATGAGAGGGCTGGTGTACCTCTATGTTCACTTTATCATAGTGACCCTTAGCATTCAGGCACATTTCCTTGAGTAAGGAGGCAGGCCTGCGTAGCAGATTGGCATGCTGGTGTGTCAGAGACATAGTGCCAGTGTTAGGGGTAGGAAGTTTTTTCAGAGGAGGTGTATAAGCTGGTCATAGCGGAATCGTGGGTAGGAAGCACGGATTCATAGAAAGCCGGAGGAAAGGAGTAGGGTTTTTGTAGCTAGGATCATTGGGAATAGCTCTGGGGAGGGGTTGAGTGAACTTGGGTTTAAAAATAGGACAGTGGTTAGTGCGTTTATTAGTATGATATTTGCATATTCAGCTAGGAAGAATAAGGCAAATGGACCTGCGGCGTATTCTACGTTGAAGCCTGATACTAGTTCAGACTCTCCTTCTGTCAGGTCAAATGGGGCACGGTTTGTTTCGGCTAGTGTGGAAATATACCATATTATTGCAAGGGGCCAGGAGGAGAAGATAAGGTACAGCGGCTCTTGAGTAATGGCAAGGGTGCTTAGAGTATAGTTTCCGCTTAGTATAATTGTGGATAGGAGGATGATGGCTAGCGTTACCTCGTAGGAGATAGTTTGTGCCACTGCCCGTAGAGCACCGATTAGGGCATATTTTGAGTTTGAAGCTCATCCGGATCAGAGGATTGAATAAACTGCTAGGCTTGATATGGCTAGGAGAAAGAGAAGGCCCAGGTTTAGATCAGCAAGGGAAAAGGGAAGAGGGAGGGGGATTCAGATTGTGATTGCTAGGAGGAGGGCTAGCATAGGAGTTATAATGAATAGAAGTGGGGAGGAGGTAGAGGGGCGAATAGGTTCCTTGATAAATAGTTTTACCCCGTCAGCCACGGGTTGTAGTAGGCCAAAGGGGCCTACGATGTTTGGGCCTTTTCGGGCTTGCATGTAGCTTAGGACTTTGCGTTCTACTAGAGTTAAGAAGGCTACAGCAACTAGGATCGGGATAGCATAGGACAGGGCTATGACAAGGTAAATTATGGCGTAGGGTTGAGTCATGGGTGGTATAGGAAGCTAGAGAGAGGACTTGAACCTCTGGGTAAAGGGCTTAAGCCTTTTGCATTTACCGAGCTCTGCCACGCTAGCTATCCTTTTCTAGGATGTTATGGTGTGGGTGGCCTCTTAGGTAGTTTAGTTGGAATCATTACTTGGAGGTAGGGCATGCTTGATAGTATTGGCCCTGTTTTCCCGGTCCTTTCGTACTGGGGAAGACCTACTCACAGATAGAAACCGACCTGGATCGCTCCGGTCTGAACTCAGATCACGTAGGACTATTAATCGTTGAACAAACGAACCCTTAATAGCGGCTGCACCATTAGGGTGTCCTGATCCAACATCGAGGTCGTAAACCTCCTCGTCGATATGGGCTCTTGGAGGAGATTGCGCTGTTATCCCTGGGGTAGCTTGGTCCATTTATCAATTATATTGGGTCTGGGTACTATTAGCACGTCGAGTGGTTGCTCTTGGTTAAGAGGGGTGGTCTTATTTTTGGAGGGTTTGTTTTTCTCCAAGGTCGCCCCAACCGAAAAATGCGGGCCAACGTTTATGGGCATGGTAGGCCTAATAGGCATAGATGTGTATGTGGTGGCCGCTGATTTTTAAGTTCCACAGGGTCTTCTCGTCTTGTGTGCTTATCCCTGCTTTTGCACAGGGAGATCAATTTCACCGATTATCTGCAAGAGACAGTTAAGACCTCGTTTAGCCATTCATACAAGTCTCGATTTATGGGACAATTGATTGCGCTACCTTCGCACGGTTAGGATACCGCGGCCGTTGAACATAATGTCACTGGGCAGGCATCACCTTCAATACTTGGCTTGCTGAAGGCTATGTTTTTGGTAAACAGTCGGGCCTTGGGTTTGCCTAGTTCCTTTTACAGATTTTAATCTTTCTAGTAGGCGCTCCTGGGTTGGGTTAACAGGGTAGGTTTGATACTTGATCTTGTTGAGTTTGATGTATCAGTTGGTCTGTTAATAATATGAGAATGTAAGCTTGCGCTTAAGAGGGGGTTCCCTGGTTACTCATTTTAGCATTGATTCTTCTATTAATATAGGTTGACCTGTTAGTGAGGAGGGAGTCACACTGTTCTATGGATCTTTGTGTGGGAAGCTTTGACGCACTTTTTGTTGGTGGCTGCTTTAAGGCCTACAGTTTTAGAGGTGTTGGGTGGTTATCCGCTAAGGGAGATTATACTCTTTTTCAAAGGAGCTGTACCTCCTTTGAATTGCTCTTGATCTGCTTCGTGGGGGTTGGGTAAGAGTGTCCGTGGAGAATAATCAAGAGAGAACTTAAATTCGTCTCACAGGTAACCAGCTATCGCCCAGCTCGGTTGGCTTTTCACCTCTACTAGCAAGTCATCCCACTCTTTTGCAACAGAGACGGGTTCGCTCACGGGTAGCTGCTTGCGAGTAGCTCGCTTGGGTTTCGGGAGGGCAAACTTAAATTCATCTTGCTTGGTTGTTCTTGCTAAATCATGATGCAAAAGGTACAAGGGTTCATCTTTGCTGTTTATTGCTTGGTTTAGTTCATTGTTATTTCATCTTTCCCTTACGGTACAAATTTCTATCGCGCCAAGGATGGGTGTCTTTTCTATCGCCTATACTAAGTTGGAAGAATGTTTTAGTTAGGGGATGTAAGTGGGCTTATTGATTTACTTTGGCTGGGTATGGTTGGGCTAGAATAAGCTTCAAGGCGATCTGATAAGTAACAGATATCTTTCAGGTGTAAGCTGAATGCTTTGTATTATAGCTACGCCTTGTGTGCTAAGTGCACCTTCCGGTACACTTACCTTGTTACGACTTACCTCATCTTCAGCTAATAGGTGGATTAGTTATAAGAAGTTGGAGCTTGTGAGGAGGGTGACGGGCGGTATGTACGTACCCCAGGGCCAGTTTAAAGAGGGCTCTATTATCCCACTTTACTACTAAATCCGCCTTTTAGGGGTGATTTCACACCTCTTTTCGTGGAGTTTTCTAACTTAGAAAATGTAGCCCATTTCTTCCGCTCCATGGGCTATACCTTGACCTGTCTTGCTAGCGAGGTTAATGCTATTGTGCCCACTGTTGTGCTTTCAGAAAAGGTGAGCTGGCGACGGCGGTATGTAGGCTGCTTTGGCAAGGAGCGGTCGGGTGTATCGTGGGTTATCGATTATAGAACAGGCTCCTCTAGGTGGGTTTGGGGTACCGCCAAGTCCTTAGAGTTTTAAGCGTTTGTGCTCGTAGTTCTCAGGCGGATGCTTTGGTGAGCTAAGCATCGAGATTTAGGGCCAGGCATAGTGGGGTATCTAATCCCAGTTTGTGCCCAAGCTTTCGTGGGGTTTGATTAATCGTGAGGCGCTAAGATCATCTTAAGGGCGGTCTTAGGTGCACCTTGGGCTTATGACGGCTTAGTTGCGCTTTGATCTTAGTTGCTGTGATAGTGCTAATTCCACTCTTTACGCCGTGTACGGTTAATTTGGGTCTCTTGTATGACCGCGGCGGCTGGCACAAGATTTACCAACCCTGGATAATTGCTATAACTAAGTCAAGTTTACACTTATTGCTTAATGTTAATTACTGCTGAGTACCCGTGGGGGTGTGGCTGGGCAAGGTGTCTTGGGCTACTAGTCGTGGGTGTGCCTGATACCCGCTCCTTTTGTCTTAGTAAGAGATTAGGGGCATTTACACTGGGGCGCGGATACTTGCATGTATATGTTTAGCAAGAATTAACGGTAAGGTTAGGACTAAGTCTTTTGTCATCGGGCATGTGGTGGGCCATCTTGGCATCTTCAGTGCCACGCTTTGTTGTTAAGCTACGAAAAC